GGCATTGGAAGCACATCACATTATGGCAGGGTAACGTTTCACAGTTTAATGAATCTTCCACTTATTTGATGGGATGGTTAAGAGATTATCTATGGTTAAACTCTTCACAACTTATCAACGGATATAACCCTTTTGGTATGAATAGTTTATCAGTTTGGGCGTGGATGTTCTTATTTGGACATCTTGTTTGGGCTACTGGATTTATGTTCTTAATTTCCTGGCGTGGATATTGGCAAGAATTGATTGAAACTTTAGCATGGGCTCATGAACGCACACCTTTGGCTAATTTAATTCGATGGAGAGATAAACCAGTAGCTCTTTCCATTGTGCAAGCAAGATTGGTTGGATTAGCCCATTTTTCTGTAGGTTATATATTCACTTACGCGGCTTTCTTGATTGCCTCTACATCGGGCAAATTTGGTTAATTCTTATGTGTTATATCCTCGATAATATCATTTCTTTCGATGCAGAAGGGGGTCCGCCTTCTTATATTTCTACTATTTCTACATCTAGGATCCGACTTTTATCATTGATACTAATAGGAAGAACCGAACCATTATGGCAAGAAAGGGCTTAATTCAGAGGGAAAAGAAGAGGCAAAAATTGGAACAAAAATATCATTTGATTCGTCGATCCCCCAAAAAAGAAATAGGTAAAGTTCCATTGTTGAGTGAGAAATGGGAAATTCACGGAAAGTTACAATCCCCACCGCGTAATAGTGCACCTACACGTCTTCATCGACGTTGTTTTTCAACCGGAAGACCGAGAGCTAACTATCGAGACTTTGGGTTATCCGGACACATACTTCGTGAAATGGTTCATGCATGTTTGTTGCCTGGAGCAACAAGGTCAAGTTGGTAAGCATTAAAATATCGTTTCATTTTTTATATTCATTTCTATGATCATAGAGGAGCCCCTTTACCATTCTGTATAAATAGGCTATTCTATTTGTACCAATATGGTAGAGGGGTGTACTCAATCCTTCTTTGTCCATTAGTTCCCAGTCCCTCTCTTCGTCGCGGGGTAGAGCAGTTTGGTAGCTCGCAAGGCTCATAACCTTGAGGTCACGGGTTCAAATCCCGTCTCCGCAACATTTTTTTTGACAAAAAATGGAGGTTTGACTCCGGTAACTAGTAATTAATTACTATTTTTTTCTTTTTATTTTGGGGTGGGCAGGAGGAAAAGAAGGGAATAGTATAGAAGTGAAGAGGATAGAACCACTCTACTATCACTGTCAACTATACTTAATTCTTTATCCTATTAAAAAAAAAATGAACCCATTACCCTGGGCGGATAGCGGGAATCGAACCCGCATCTTCTCCTTGGCAAAGAGAAATTTTACCATTCAACTATATCCGCTTGTTCTTGATACACAATGGATGGGCCATATTTGTGCAGAGTTAGATCAGATACTCCTTTGTTTTTCAGAGTAATTGCAAAATGCTTATTTTCATTTAATAAAATTTATTTTCATTTAATAAAAAATGAATTTAGATTCTTTATAAATTATTAAAAATATTAATAGTAATTAGAATAATATCAAATTTGAATTGTATAAAATTAGATATTATTCTAATAGAAATACTATATATAGTTAACAATAACTATATAGTGAAATTAGAATATATAAATTTAAAATTATAATCATTCAATTTTAATAATAATAAAATTGTTATTATCAAAAAAATATTATTATCAAAATAGTATTATAAATATTATAGAAAATTTCTACTATTTATAAATAATAATATATTATAAATATAAATAAATAGTATAATAAAATTATTTAATTAATATATATATTTTTTTTAATTTCATTTTTAAATAGTTAAATATAAGAAGTTTGTTTGACCCCTCCCTTTCATTTTTTTTTCTTTATTTGCATTTTGGGGACTTATATTTCATTTTAATGTGTCTCACAACCTGAAAATGAAAGAATTAGGAGGGGATCATTTCATTTTTGGATCTAAATAGAACAAATAGGTTCAAGAGATGAGAGAATTAAGGATACCCACCAAAAAGACTAATCCAATCCATAATGATGTACCGGAAAATACAACATTTTTGTTATTTGACCAACCATCAGGAGAAGCAAATACAACAGGTACACTAATCAGTAAGATTGCTGAAGTAGCAATTAATGCAAAAACAGCCAATTGGAAAGCAATAGTCATCTTTCTAATCCTCCAATCTATCAACAAAAGAAACTATATACCATTTGATCCCTTTATTGGTATCGGCCAAAAAATTGTATCAGCCAAAAATTCTAATAAAACGTATCATAGAGGGATTTTACCACGAATCTATTAATGCTGTATGACTTATTAGCACCTTTTACCACCTTATTAAATTAAGGCATGAGATCAAGGGAAAGGTATTTTTTTTTTTTTACTTCATTAAAAGAGGCCCGCCAGATCATTATCTATATATATACAGATCGATAGCTAGACCCATAGGATCGCACCGGATATCTTTATATATATAGGTCGTAATGGTATCA